AAAAAGTTTTATTTTGGCTTTAAAAGTTAAGTTTTATTTTTTAATATATGTAAATTTTTTTAATAGTAATTAGCAGTATTAAATTTTAATTATTTAAGTAATTAAGAATTAGAAATAATATTTAATATAAACTAAATTTGTGCCAGCAGTTGCGGTTATACAAATTATATAATTTAATTATTTTAATATTAATTAATTTATTATTAAATTTTAAATATAAATTTATTAAGTGAAATTTTAATTTTTTGAAAAATTTATTTTAGTTAATGATTTATTAAACTTTAAAAATAAACTAGGATTAGATACCCTATTATTTAAAGTATAATTTTTATATTAGATTAGTATTAGTTATGTTCTTGAAAATTAAAAAATTTGGCGGTATTTTAGTCTTTTCAGAGGAACCTGTTTTATAAATGATAATCCACGATTTTATTTACTTTTATTATTAATTTGCATATCGTCGTTATTAAATATTTTTCAAGAATTTAAATATTTATAATTTTTAATTTGAAAATAATTCAGATCAAGGTGTAGTTTATATAAAAGTAAAAATGGGTTACAATAAATTTATTTTTAGAATATTATTTTTAAATTAATATGAAATTGGATTTGAAAGTAATTTTAATTAATTAATTAATGTGATTTAGCTCTAAAATATGTACATATTGCCCGTCGCTTTCATTTAAAATGAAATAAGTCGTAACAAAGTAGATTTACTGGAAAGTGAATCTAGATGAGTCAAATTAAAGCTTTATTAAGCATTTTATTTACATTAAAAAGTTAATTGTTAAATCAATTTAATTTGATAATTTTAAATTTATTAAAATTTTAATTTTTTTTTTATTTAAAGAAATAAATTTATTTATATTAATTTTATGAAATAATTAATTTTATTATAGTTTATTGTATTGTGAAAGAAAATTTGGTATTTTAAAAAAGAAAAATTTATTTTTGTACCTTGTGCATCAGGGTTTATTAAAATAAATTAATTATTTAATAGTCTCGAATTTAAAAGAGTTAAAAATTTATTATTTTTATTGTAGAATAAATATTTTAAATAAATTTTTAGTAATGAAATGTTATTCGTTTTTAAATATATCTAGTTTTTTAAGAAAAAAATTTAATTTTTTAATTATTAATATTACTTTAAATTTTTAATTTAATATTAGTAATTTTTAATATTTTTAGGGATAAGCTTAAAAATAAATTTTTATTAAAAAATATAAGTTTTAAATATATTTAGGATTAGAAATTTCTATAATTTTTAGTATGTTATAATTAGTTTTTAGAAGATATTATTTTTATTTTTTATAAATTTTTTATTAAAATATAAATTTTAATTTTTAAAATTTAGTAATAATGATAAAATTAGTATAAATTTATAAATTATAAATAAATTAATTTATTTAGTTAAGTTTAAGGAATTCGGCAAATTATTTTTCACCTGTTTATTAAAAACATGTCCTTTTGTTTAAAATTTAAGGTCTCGCCTGCCCAATGAAAATTTTAATGGCCGCGGTATTTTGACCGTGCTAAGGTAGCATAATCATTAGTTTTTTAATTGAAAGCTGGAATGAAGGGTTGGATGAAAAAATAACTGTCTCAAATTTATTTAATTAGAATTTTATTTTTAAGTTAAAAAGCTTAAATGTTTTTAAAAGACGAGAAGACCCTATAGAGTTTAATAAAAATTATTTATTAAAATTTAGAATTTAATTTTTTTTATTGAAATTTTTATTTAATTGGGGTGATTAAAAAATTTAATTAACTTTTTTTTATATTATATATTAATAAATATATTTATGATCCTAATTTTTAGATTAAAAGAGAAAATTACCTTAGGGATAACAGCGTAATTTTATTTTAGAGTTCAAATCGAAAATAAAGATTGCGACCTCGATGTTGGATTAAAGTAAATTTTTGGTGTAGAAGCTAAAATATTAAGTCTGTTCGACTTTTAAATCTTTACATGATCTGAGTTTAAACCGGTGTAAGCCAGGTTGGTTTCTATCTTTAAATTTATAATATATTTTAGTACGAAAGGACCAAATATAGATAATATTTATTTATTTTTGATAAAGATTAATTATTTTGGCAGAGAAAGTGCAATAGATTTAGAATCTTTATATGTAATTTTATTACAAATAATACTTGTATTTATTAGATATTTTATTATTATTTATTTCTTCTTTAATTTTATTAATTAGTGTAATTATTAGAATTGCTTTTTTAACTTTATTAGAGCGTAAAGTTTTAGGTTATATTCAAATTCGTAAAGGTCCTAATAAAGTAGGATTTATTGGTTTAGTTCAGCCTTTTAGTGATGCTATTAAATTAATAAGAAAGGAGCAAACTTATCCTTTAATATCTAATTTTAATTTATATTATATTTGTCCTATAATAAATTTATTTTTAGCTTTATTATTATGATTTTGTATACCATTTATTTCTATAAATATTAATTTTAATTTGTCTATTCTATATTTTTTAAGAATTTCTAGGGTTAGAGTTTATACTATTATATTAGCTGGTTGGTCATCTAATTCTAATTATTCTTTGTTAGGGGCGTTACGTTCAGTAGCTCAAACAATTTCATATGAAGTAAGATTAGCTTTAATTTTAATATGTTATTTATTTTTAATTTTAAGATTAAATTTGGTTGATTTTATAAAGTATCAAGAGTATATTTGGTTTATTTATTTATTATTTCCATTATGTTTTATATGATTAGTTTCTAGATTGGCTGAAACTAATCGTACTCCTTTTGATTTTGCTGAATCTGAATCTGAGCTTGTTTCTGGATTTAATATTGAATATAGAAGGGGGGGATTTGTAATAATTTTTTTAGCTGAATATGGTAATATTTTATTTATAAGAATAATTTGTGTATTTTTATTTATAGGTGCTAATTTAATAAGTTTTAGATTTTTTTTAAAATTGACTTTAATTTCCTTTTTTTGATTATGGGTTCGAGGTACATTACCACGTTATCGTTATGATAAGTTAATATATTTGGCTTGGAAAAGGTATTTGCCTATTTCTTTAAATTATTTATTATTTTTTTGTAGAATAAAAATGTTTATTTTTATCCTATTCATTTAGTTAATTAATTTTAGTATAAGTTTATAGAAAATTTATTTCTTTATTATATTTTCAAAATATATACTTATTACAAGTTCATAAACTAATTAAAAATAATTTTATCTCAAATTTTTGTAATTAAAGGATTTATAATATAATATAGAAAATATAGAATTGTTAATAATTGTCCTGTTAAAATATAAGGGTCTTCTACTGGTCGAGCCCCAATTCATGTTAATAAAATTACAATTGATAATAGTCTTCAGAATATTCTTTTATTTAATGGATAAAATTGAGTTCTTAAATATTTTTTTTTATTTGAAAAAGGTAAAATATATAAAATTGCAATTGAAAGAACTAAGGCAATTACTCCACCTAATTTATTAGGAATTGATCGTAAAATAGCATAAGCAAATAAAAAGTATCATTCCGGTTGAATATGGATTGGAGTAACTAAAGGGTTTGCAGGGATAAAATTATCTGGATCTCCTAAAAGATATGGATTTCTTAAAGTTAAAAAGATTAATATTAATATTAGAATTAATATTCCTAGTAAATCTTTATATATAAAATATGGGTGAAAAGGGATTTTATCAATATCTTTTTTTGTTCCTAGAGGATTTCTAGATCCTGTTTGATGTAAAAATATTAAATGAATAATTATTAATGCTAAAATAATAAATGGTAAAATAAAATGAAAAGTAAAAAATCGATTTAAAGTAGCATTATCTACTGCAAATCCCCCTCAAATTCATTGAACTAGTATATTTCCAATATATGGAATAGCTGATATTAAATTTGTAATTACTGTAGCCCCTCAAAATGATATTTGTCCTCATGGTAATACATATCCTAGAAATGCAGTTGCTATTGTAATGAAAAAAATAGTTACTCCAATTATTCATGTTTCAATTATTGTATATGATCTATAGTAAATTCCTCGTCCAATATGGATATATAAACAAATAAAAAAAAATGAGGCCCCATTTGCATGTAAAGTACGTAATAATCATCCATTATTTACATCTCGACAAATATGAACAACTCTGTTAAATGCTAAGTCTACATTTGGGCAATAATGTATAGCTAAGAATAATCCTGTTAAAATTTGAATAATTAAACAAAGTCCTAATAAAGATCCAAAGTTTCATATATAAGAAATATTTCTAGGTGTAGGTAAATTAATTAGGGAATTATTAATAATTTTTAATAAAGGTGATTTTTTTCATAATGTAATTTTCATTAAAATTTTTGTCGTAATGGACCATAAGAAGTTTTTGTTATTTTTACTGCAGCAATTAAAGTAATAAATAAATAACTAATTAATATAATTATAATAAAATATCTTGGTGAATTAAAATATTTTATTAAGGATAAATTATTTGAATTTTTATTAATTATTATTTCTTGAAGTTGGTTTATAGTATTAAAATAAAAATTATCTAGAATAAAGATTAGTAAAATATTTAATAAAATAATAAATATTATAATTTTTAATAAATTTATGTTAAATTTAAATTTTTCATTAGAGGCAATTCTAGTTATGTAAATAAATAAAATTAATATTCCTCCGATTATTACTAAAAAAAGAATATAGGAATATCAAAAATTATAATTTATTATTCCTGTAACTAAAGCAGTTAAAATTGTTTGAATTAGTAGAATTAGACCACAAGATAGGGGGTGTTTTATAAAAATTAATATTAAAGAATTTATTATTAATAAAGGTATAAAAAAAATATCAGATATTAGTTTAATTAAAATATTAATTTTGGAGATTAAAGTTGAGGGTATCCTTATATCTGAAGTTTTAAAAGTATGAACTTAAGTTTGGTTTACAAAACCAATATTTTATTTAAATTATTAAAACTTAAATGTTAATATATTATATATTTTTTATATTTTTTATAGGGGCAATAAGATTTATTTTAAATCGAAAGCATTTATTATTAATATTATTATCTTTAGAGTTTATTGTTATTATTATGTATTTAGGCTTATTTAATTTTTTAATTAATATAAATTTTGAATTTTTTTTTTCAATAATTTTTTTAACTATAAGAGTTTGTGAGGGGGTTCTTGGTTTATCTATTTTAATTTTATTAGTTCGGTTATATGGTAATGATTATTTAATAACATTTTCATCTTTATGATAAAATTTTTAATTAGTTTAATTTTATTGAATATTGTTTCATTTTTAATTGATTTTTGATTATTTTTATGAATTTTATTAATTTTTACTTTTATTTTTATATTTAATTTTTTAGGAAATTATTTTTGTGAAATTAGATATTGATTTGGATGTGATATATTATCTTTTTCTTTAATTTTATTAAGATATTGAATTTGTAGATTAATAATTTTGGCTAGATTTAAATTATATAAAGATAAATATTATTTTTATTTTTTTAATTTTATATTAAGGAGGCTAATAATTAGTTTATTTATTACTTTTTCTTCTATAAATATTTTTATTTTTTATTTATTTTTTGAAATTAGGTTAATTCCTATTATAATTTTAATTATTGGGTGGGGATATCAGCCTGAACGATTAGAGGCTGGGTTTTATTTATTGTTTTATACTTTATTTATATCTTTACCTATAATAATTATGGTATTTTATTTGTATAATTCTTTTGGATCTATAATTTATTTTTTTATAAAAGATTTAGATTCTATTTTTATATATTTATGTATAAATTTAGTATTTTTTGTAAAAATTCCTATATTTTTTTTACATTTATGGCTTCCTAAAGCTCATGTTGAAGCTCCAGTTTCTGGTTCTATAATTTTAGCAGGAATTATGTTAAAATTAGGGGGATATGGTCTTTTACGTTTTATAGTAATATTTAAATTATTTTTAAATTCTTTAAATATTTTATTTTTAGTAGTTTCTTTATTAGGTGGATTTATTGTATCATTAATTTGTTTACGTCAAAATGATTTAAAGTCTTTAATTGCTTATTCTTCAGTAGCTCATATAGGTTTAGCATTAGCGGGGGTTATAACTTTAAATTTTTATGGATTTTATGGTTGTTTATTTTTAATAATTGCTCATGGCCTTTGTTCTTCAGGTTTATTTTGTTGAGTAAATTTAGTTTATGAGCGTACACATAGTCGTAGATTATATTTAAATAAAGGGTTATTAAATTTATTACCAAGACTTAGAATATGAAGATTTTTGTTATTATCTTCTAATATAGCAGCACCACCTTCTTTAAATTTACTTAGAGAAATTATGTTAATTAATAGTATTATTCAATTTAACTGATTAAATATATTAATATTATCATTAATTTCTTTTTTTAGGGCTGCTTATTCTTTATTTTTATTTGCTTATACTCAGCATGGACTTTTTTATTCTGGGGTTTTTAGATTTATTAATATAGAAAATCGTGAATTTCTTTTATTATTTTTGCATTGAGTTCCTTTAAATTTACTATTTATAAAAGTAGATATTTTTTTTTATCTAAATAGTTTAATAAAAATATTGATTTGTGGTGTCAAAGTTATAATTTTATTTTAGATTATTTGTTATATTTTTTTTTTATTATTTTTGATTAGAAGAATTTCTTGTTTATTGTTTTCTATAAATTTAATTATTATAGATTATTCATATTTTCTTGAATTAGTATTTTTTTCTTTAAATAGTTTAAATTTTACTTATGTAATTTTATTAGATTGAATATCAATATTATTTTTAAGTTTTGTTATATTTATTTCTTCTATAGTAATTTTTTATAGAGAAGAATATATAGAAGGCGATTTAAATAAAGATCGTTTTATTTTATTAGTTGTAATATTTGTTTTTTCTATAATATTTTTAATTATTAGGCCTAATTTAGTAAGAATTTTATTAGGATGAGATGGGTTAGGATTAGTATCTTATTGTTTAGTAATTTATTATCAAAATGTGAAGAGATTTAATGCGGGGATATTAACAGCTTTAACTAATCGAATTGGTGATGTAGCTTTACTTATATCAATTGCTTGAATATTAAATTATGGGAGATGAAATTTTATTTTTTATTTAGATATTATAAAACAAGATTTTATTATAGAATTAATTAGGTATTTTGTATTTTTAGCAGCTTTAACTAAAAGAGCTCAAATTCCATTTTCTTCCTGATTACCTGCTGCTATAGCAGCACCAACTCCTGTGTCATCATTAGTACATTCTTCTACTTTAGTTACTGCAGGAGTTTATTTATTAATTCGATTTAATTTTGCATTTAATGAGACTTTATTATTTATTTTATTGTTTATTTCTTCTCTTACTATATTTATAGCTGGGTTAGGTGCTAATTTTGAATTTGATTTAAAAAAAATTATTGCTTTATCAACATTAAGTCAATTAGGATTAATAATAAGAATTTTGGCATTAGGAAGCTATAAGTTAGCATTTTTTCATTTATTGATTCATGCTTTATTTAAAGCTTTATTATTTATATGTGCTGGAAATATTATTCATAATTTAAATAATTGTCAAGATATTCGTTATATAGGTGGATTAATTAATCAATTACCTTTAACTTGTTCTTATTTAAATATTTGTAATTGATCTTTATGTGGTATTCCTTTTATATCTGGATTTTATTCTAAAGATATAATTGTAGAATTTATATCAATAGGGTATTTAAATTTTTTTATTTATTTAATTTTTTATATTTCTATTGGATTAACCGTATCTTATAGATTTCGTTTAAGATATTATACAATAACTGGAAATTTTAATTTTTTATCATTAAATTTAATAAAAGATTCTAGTTTTTTAATATTAAAGGGAATAAGAGGTTTAATTTTATTTGTTATTGTTAGAGGTTCACTATTTTCTTGGATTATATTTTCATCCCCTATTTTTATTTGTCTACCTTTTTTTATAAAAATTATTACTTTAGTGATAGTTTTTATTGGGGGATGAATAGGTTATGAAGTTTCTAATTTTAAAATTTCATATAAATTGATAAGTAATAATTTTAAAGTTAAATTTTTAAGTAATATATGAAATATACCAGTTCTTTCAACTTTTGGTATTATTTATTATCCTTTATATTTAGGAATAATTTATACTAAAATTTTTGATTCTGGTTGATCAGAATATTATGGCCCTAAAAACTTAACAAAGACTCTAAAAAATTTAACTTTTATTCAGCAATTATCTCTTAATCATATTAAAATTTATTTATTAATATTAATAATTTGATTATTTTTTTTAATTTTTATATTTTATCTAAATAGCTTATAAAGAGCATAATATTGAAGATATTAAGGAAGTTTTAAACTTTTAGATATTTATAAAAAATTATTTATTTTTACATTGAAAATGTAATGTTTTATTTAAACTATATAAATAGAAATAAAAACGATTACGCTTGAAAATTAAGTTAGAAGCTTATTTTTTAAATTATTTCCTTAATTGGAGATTAATCTCATTAATATCATTAACAGTGATATACCTCGGGTTTGGTTTCAATTAAAAATAAGGATAAAATTATCAAATTTTTAGGTCGAAACTAAATGCAAAATTTGCTTCTTATTTAAGATAAATTGAAGATTCAATATTTTTTAAATGCAAATTAAATGTTATTATTAACTATTATCCTAATTTGTTCAGTTTAGAGCACCTTGATTTCATTCATGATAAAGGCCTAAAATTAGAATTAAAATAAAGATAATTATAATAATGGTATAGTTTAAAATATTTGATAATTTTAAGGTTAAAATTAATGGTATTAATAGAGTAATTTCTACATCAAAAATTAAAAAAATTATTGCAATTAAAAAAAAATGTAATGAAAATGGGAGACGTGCTCTTGATTTAGGGTCAAACCCACATTCAAAGGGACTTCTTTTTTCTCGATCATAGAAAGTTTTTTTAGAGATTAAATTTAATAATAGGATTAAAATTAAAATAATTGTTAGGATTATTATTGATATATAAATTATTAAAATAATTATTTATACTAGAATACTAGATTTTTTGATTGGAAGTCAAATATAATTTTTATATTATATAAATTATCTACCTCATCAATAAATAGAAATATATAGGAATAATCAAACTACATCAACAAAATGTCAATATCATGCAGCAGCTTCAAATCCAAAATGATGTAATGATGAAAAATGATTTATATAATGTCGAATAGTACAAATTAGTAAAAATGTAGATCCAATTAACACATGAAGTCCATGGAATCCGGTAGCTATAAAAAATGTTGAACCATAAATTGAATCTGAGATAGTAAATGGGGCTTCAAGATATTCAAATAATTGAAATATAGAGAAAATTATTCCTAATATTACAGTAAGAATTAAACCTTGAAGGGTTTGTTTATAGTTATTTTCTATTAAACTATGGTGTGCTCAGGTAACAGTTAATCCTGATGTTAATAGAATTAATGTATTTAATAAAGGGATTTCAATTGGATTAAAAGATTCAATACCTTTTGGTGGTCAAATTATTCCAATATCAATATTAGGGGCTAATGAATTGTGAAAAAATGCTCAAAAAAAAGAAATAAAAAAGAAAATTTCAGAAGTAATAAATAAAATTATTCCTCATCGTAAATTTTTTGCTACTTTATTTGTATGTAGACCTTGAAATGTTCCTTCACGGACAATATCTCGTCATCATTGATATATAATTAATGATGTTCTTATTAATCCAATTATAATTAAATTATTATCATATAAATGAAATCATTTAATTAATCCTAATATAGTGATTATTGTTCTTAATGCACCTAAAATAGGTCATGGTCTAATATCTACTAAATGAAATGGGTGATTTTTTGTCATTAGTTTACTTCTCTTGAATATAAAGTTCTTAATACAGCAAATACATAAGATTGAATAATTGAAACTGCTGTTTCTAAAACTAATAGTAAAATTTGTGTAATAATTAATAGGTTTAATATTAATAAGGATAATATTGGGCCAGTATTACCTAATAGAGTTATTAATAAATGTCCTGCAATTATATTAGCAGAAAGTCGAATAGCTAATGTTCCAGGTCGAATTAAGTTTCTAATTGTTTCAATACATACTATAAAAGGTATTAAAATACCAGGTGTTCCTTGAGGAACTAAATGAGCTAATATATGAGTTGTATGGTTAAATCATCCATAAATTATAAATCTTAATCATAATGGTAATGCTAAAGTTAGAGTTATTCTTATATGTCTAGTTCTTGTAAAAATATATGGAAATAATCCTATAAAATTATTGAATAAAATAATTCTTAATAGAGAGATAAATATAATTGTTCTAGTTTTTGAATTAGTACCAATTAGGATTTTAAATTCTATATTTAAAGTATTAATAATTTTTATTCATAATATATTTATTCGTGAGGGGATTAATCAAAAGGTTATAGGAATTAAAATTATTCCTATTAATGTTCTTAATCAGTTTATTGATAAATTTAAATTTGTAGAAGGATCAAAAGAAGAAAAAAGATTTATTATCATTTTCAATTTAATGTTAATATTTTTTTAGTAGTTTTAGTATTTTTTTTTATATAAATTGTATTAAAATAAATTAAATTATTAAATAAATAAAAAATAATAATAAAAAAGATTATTAATGTTAATCAATTTAAAGGTATTATTTGTGGAATTAAAAATTATTTTTATATCAAATAATTTTAGTTTGACAAACTAATGTTATAATTTTAACTAAATTTTTCATTAGAAATATTCGTTAATATATTATTAGATGATTTAAAATTCCATTGCTTACTTTCGGCCATCTAATGAAATTTCGATTATTTTTAGAATTCATTTAGTAAAATATGAAGGAGAAATTCTTTCAATTACAATAGGTATAAATCTATGATTTGCACCACAAATTTCGGAGCATTGTCCATAGAATAATCCAGCTTGATTAGTCGAAAATCTAGATTGATTTAATCGTCCAGGAGTAGCATCAATTTTTACTCCTAAGGATGGAATTGTTCAGGAATGAATTACATCAGCAGATGTAACTAAAATTCGAATATTAGATTTAAATGGTGTTGTAATTCGATTATCAACATCTAATAATCGAAAATTAAAATTATTTTGTTCATTTATTGGAATTATATAAGAATTAAATTCAATATTTTTAAAATCAGAATATTCATAAGATCAGTATCATTGATGTCCAATTGTTTTAATAGTAATTATAGGATTATTAATTTCATCTAAAATATAAATTAATCGTAAAGAAGGAATTGCAATAAAAATTAATGTAATTGTTGGTAAAATTGTTCAAATAATTTCAATTATTTGTCCTTCTAATAAATATCGATGAGTAAATTTATTAAAAATTAAAGTAATTATTAATTGACCTACTAAAACAGTAATAATAAGTAAAATTATTAAAGTGTGGTCATGAAAATAATTTAATTGTTCTATAATTGGAGAAATACTATCTTGAAGTAAAAGAGATTTTCAAGTTGTCATTTCTAAAAAAAGTTTAAGCTTTATATTTGGGGTTTAAGTCCAATGCACTTTAGTCTGCCATATTAGAAATTGGCAGATAATATTGGGAGTTCAGAATATCTATGTTCAGCAGGAGGTAAAAATTGTATTCATTCAATTGATGAATTTATTCTTAAAGTTCCTAATCTTTTACGTTTTATATTAAATGATTCCCATAAAATAAAAATTAAAAGTAAAATTCTAACTAATGAGATTAATGATCCAATAGATGAAATTATATTTCATAATGTAAATGTATCAGGGTAATCTGAATATCGTCGAGGTATTCCTATTAGTCCTAAAAAATGTTGAGGAAAAAATGTTAAATTTACTCCAATAAATATGATAAAAAATTGAATTTTTAATAAGAAGTTATTTAATGTTAATCCGGTAAATAGTGGAAATCATTGAACTAATCCAGCTATAATGGCAAATACAGCCCCTATTGAAAGAACATAATGGAAATGAGCCACTACATAATATGTATCATGTAAAATAATATCAATTGATGAATTAGCTAAAATAACTCCAGTTAATCCTCCTATAGTAAATAGAAAAATAAATCCTAATGATCATAAAGTTACTGGACTATAATTAATAATTGTTCCATGAAAAGTTGCTAATCATCTAAATACTTTAATTCCAGTTGGAACTGCAATAATTATTGTTGCGGAAGTAAAATAGGCTCGTGTATCAACATCTATTCCTACTGTGAATATATGATGTGCTCATACAATAAATCCTAATAATCCAATTGCTATTATTGCATAAATTATTCCTAATGTTCCAAATGCTTCTTTTTTTCTTCTTTCTTGACTAACAATATGAGAGATTATTCCAAATCCTGGTAAAATTAAAATGTAAACTTCAGGATGTCCAAAAAATCAAAATAAATGTTGATATAAAATTGGGTCTCCTCCTCCTGAAGGATCAAAAAAGGATGTATTAAAATTTCGATCTGTTAGGAGTATAGTAATTGCTCCTGCTAAAACAGGAAGAGATAAAAGTAATAGAATTGCAGTAATAAGAACTGCTCAAACAAAAAGTGGTATTTGGTCTAAATTTATTCCATAAGGGCGTATGTTGATAATTGTTGAAATAAAATTGATAGCACCTAAAATAGATGAGATTCCTGCTAAATGTAGTCTAAAAATTGCTAAATCTACTGAAGCTCCTCTATGAGCAATATTAGCAGATAATGGTGGATAAACTGTTCATCCTGTTCCAGCACCTCTTTCTACCATTCTTCTTATTAATAACAAAAATAAAGACGGGGGCAATAGTCAAAATCTTATGTTATTTATTCGAGGAAAAGCTATATCAGGTGCACCGATTATTAAGGGAATAAGTCAATTTCCAAATCCACCAATTATAATTGGTATAACTATGAAAAAAATTATAATGAATGCATGGGCAGTTACAATTACATTATAAATTTGATCATTTCCAATTAGTGATCCAGGACTTCCTAATTCAGCACGAATTAAAATTCTTAGGGAAGTTCCTACTATTCCAGCTCAAATTCCAAAAATAAAATATAATGTTCCAATATCTTTATGATTAGTTGAAAATAACCATTTATTCGATAAAATGGCTGAAGTTTAGGCAATAAATTGTAAATTTATTTATGGATAAAAATCCTTTTATCAAGTCTTATATTCAAAAATGATATTAAATTGCAAATTTAATGGAAAAGTTAACCTTTTAAGGCTTAGAATATTTTCTATTGTTAACTTTGAAGGTTAAAAGTTTTTTTAACTTAAATCCTTACAAAATATTAAATAGATTAGTACAAATGAAAATTCCTAATAAGTTAATTATATTTAATAAAATTATTAAATAATTATTAATTTTATTAGTTTTAATTAATGTTTCTTGTATAGAAAAAGTTAGGGTTGAAATTGAGAGTCGGATATAAAAAAATAATGTAATTAATGTGAAAATAATAAGAATTAATCTTAATATATAAAAATTATTTATAGATAAATTTTGAATTGTTAATCATTTTGGAAGGAATCCTAATAATGGGGGTAATCCTCCTAATGAAAAAAAATTTAAAATAAAAATTATTTTAATTAATTTATTTTGTGAAAGGCTAATTAGTAATTGTCTAATAAAATAAATATTTAATGAATAAAATATAAAAATAATATTTAAATTAATTATTGAATAAATAGAAAAATAGATAAATCAATTTATTTTAAAATTTATTATTCTGGCTAGTATTCATGCAATATGATTAATTGATGAATAAGCTAGAATTTTTCGTAATCTAGTTTGATTGATTCCTATAATTCCTCTAATTACAGAAGATAAAATAATAATAATTCTTAGAAAATAAAATATATTTAAATTATATATAAGCAAAATTATTGGGGCTAATTTTTGCCATGTTAATAAAATTAAATTATTTATTCAATTTAATCCTTCTATTACTTCAGGAAATCAGGAGTGAAAGGGGGCGGCTCCTATTTTAGTTAGTAAAGCAGAATTTATTATTATTATTAATCAGTAATTATAATTGTTAGAAATATATTCTGAAATGTATATTGATTCAATAATTGAAAATAAAATAATAATTGAAGCTAAAGTTTGAGTAATAAAATATTTTAATCTTGCTTCAGCAGGGTAAAGGTTTTTATCTGATTTTAAAAGGGGTATAATTCTTAATAAGTTAATTTCTAGTCCTATTCATATTCTAAATCAAGAATATGCTGAAATTGAAATTATTGTTCTGATGATTAGTGTATTAAAAAATAAGATTTTATATAATTTTCAAATTAAAAAGAAAAGGATTAAAACCTTTATAAGTGGGGTATGAACCCAATAGCTTTTTTAGCTTATCTTTTTATATCTTAGTATATGATGTACTTTAATTTTTGATATTAAATGAAACAGTTTAATTCTGTTAGATGTAAATTATAAGAGTGTAAAACACATGATTAATTCTATCAAAATTATCCTTTAATCAGGCACCTTATA